TTATGCATTACATTAATTCGATTCATTCAATTTTATTATTAAATATAAAAAAATGGAATTTTTCGAATTTTAGAATATTAAAGATTATAACGATTTAAAGTAAAAGCGGGTAGCGGGAATCGAACCCGCATCGTTAGCTTGGAAGGCTAGGGGTTATAGTCGACGTTGATTCATCATTTTTAACGTCTCTAATTCAAAACTGAACGTGAAACTTTGGTTTCATTCGGCTCCTTTATGGAAGATGGATAAATTCCCAGATTCAGACATGAACGAAATAAAAAAATCCGACCCATAACGTCTATGTCAGCTTTTCTGTCTGAATCTATTCAGAACAACCCGCTTTCTAGACGATCCCTATAGAAAAGAGGAGGGTTATATTCTAACAATCTTTCTAGTTACTTCGTTCTCTACTTCTATTTGAAAGAATCCTTAGGAAAAGCATTTTGTTTCCACCGAGCTAAAACAATTTCTCGATGTCTTTAGTAAACCAAAGACATTGTTTAATAGCTGTTTTGCTTCAATTTCCCCTATATAAATTTTCAATTATATAAATTGAAAATTGAAGATTTAGTTACGATTAGAAATACACTTTTTATCTTTATCCATGGGTCCTTTACTCATACTCATTCAATTGGAAGTATTGATCCAATAAAAAAAAATTATGTTTCGTAATCTCATAATCCAATTTTTCAATTTAAAATTGATTCTTGGATACAAATCACGAGAATGTATATTCTTCCTCGAATTTTTCATTGAGAGGTAAAGGATTCAATCCTTTTAAGAACTAAAGTTTTTGTTCGGAATGAATATATGAATATTAATCAAACCGAAAGACCCTTTAACTATATAGGGGGTTATAGAACGAATCACACTTTTACCACTAAACTATACCCGCTACAATCCGATTATTGTATATAAATGGACCTTTTGTCGACCCTAATCAAAAGTAAAACAAAAGATCAGAAAAAAATCATGAAAACGAGAGCGTTTACGTGTTGTATCAGAGGACCTAATGAGATTAGGAAAAGAGGATTCATTTAATTTAAATAACTAAATACCAAGTGTTTTTTTGCCCGAGGTTTTTGACCTATACGTCTCGAACTTAAGCCATAACACAAAAATGGATTGTGTCAAGAAACGACAGTTCCCTTTTTCTTATTTAAACTGGAATAAAAGGACTAACTAAGAAAGAAACGGCACTTTGATTCGATATCATTTGATTCTATATCATAGAAATTGAAAAAGTTTTTTATTTATTTTTAATCGCAATAACAAGCAAGTGTTTTTCTTTTTTTTTTTCAAAATTAAAAAATCTTTTTATTTATGATTCGTTGGAACAAAAGGGCGGGCCCGGCTAAGTACTGACCAGGCCGGGCCGTGAAACTAAAAAGCCCCTTCGGACGAAATCACGAAATCAAAAAATAATACTATGACGGGCGTTTTCAAGCCTTATTTTTTATAATGTAACATAGTATTATCCTTTTTCAATTGGGAGGAGAGATGGCTGAGTGGACTAAAGCGTCGGATTGCTAATCCGTTGTACGAGTTTTTCGTACCGAGGGTTCGAATCCCTCTCTTTCCGTTTTTGTTGATGACTTGGTATTTTCTTTCGAATTTATCGCGAGCTCTTTTTTTATTTAATTAATAGTTAAAAATGAATAGTTAAAGAAGTTTAAGGATGTGGAATAGATAAAATCTTACTAATAACAGTTTAAAATCAAGCAAAGAAAACAAAAACCTTATCTTTTATTCTTCACGTCCAGGATTACGTCCTGGATCATTAGACAGGAATCCGAAGATAAAGAGAGAAACAAAGAATATCACTACCGTGTAAACAAATAGTTTGAGAGTAAGCATTACACAATCTCCAAGATTTTTTTTAGGAAAAAAGAGAATAGATTCTCCACTTTTATACCGCATACCCTACTTTTTTATTTTGACACCAAGAAATGCAGTGGGGTGATCCGGATTTGTCGCGGTTGTACAATAATTTCAATATTTGAATTGAGAGTGTAGGACTTATCTGATCTTATCAATTCGTAGAATTTTTTTTTTTTTTCGAATAAATCATGAATTTATCTGGGACTTTATTAAAAATATCATCGAAAACTTACAGCAGCTTGCCAAACAAAGGCTAAGAGAAAAAAGAACAGAGGTATTACTGGCATAATATCTACAATTGGATTCAAAAAAGCGTAGGCTTCGGGCAATTTGGCGACGAAAAAATTACTGGAAAAAAGAGCAGAATTAAGGTAGATACAGATTAAACTAAATATATTAAGCATAACAAACATTTTGTTTTGGGGATAATTGTATTTATTTTGATTGAGTTATTAATAAATTGAGTTTTTTATTATTATAAATATGTTATTTTTTTTATTATTATAAATATGTTATTATTGATAGAAGAAAGAAAATGAATAAAAAGAAAATAAGATAGACCAAAAAACTTTCTTTGATTTGAACTCACCCAATCAAAAATCCTTCTATATCTCAAATCAAAAGAGAATAGAATAAATCATACTTTCGTACAATATCTTAATTGAATTATATGTAATGATCAATAAATTCAGTTTAATTCTATGTCTACATGTATAGTCTATATGTATAAAAATTCTAGTAATCCATTTTATAAATAATAGATATTTAGACTGGAGTTGACGAATAACCCGTACCAATATTAGTGTTTATTAGTGTCTAATAGAAAAAATGGGGCGTGGCCAAGTGGTAAGGCAACGGGTTTTGGTCCCGCTATTCGGAGGTTCGAATCCTTCCGTCCCAGATCATACCCCGTCTATGATTATTATTATATAATGTGATCATTATATTAATATATTTTTAATATATATTAAATATATATCATAATATAATAAAATATATAAAAATAAAAATTGCCCTTTCGAACAGCCCTCTGTATTAAGAATAGAATATTGGTATAGAATGCGATTATTATTTCTTTTTTTAATAATCTGCGGAATCATATCTTTTTCACAAATTTAATCGAGTTCAAATAACACGCATATGAAATAGGAAATTTAATTCATTTGCGATTCGTTAAATAGTACCTATTTTACAGATTTTACAGTATAAATATGAAAAAATAACAACATAAATTTTCAATCTTCCCTTACATCAGTGTTTTTTTATCTATCTTTTTTTACTCACAGATGGTTTAATCCAATATGGATTTCTCTCTCTCTTACTGATGATAAAAAACGAAAGGTCCTTGCTGGAAAACTTTATGTTATGCAAAATACATGTATCGGATAGGAAATTTTTCAATCAATTAAATCTTTGTAACGAACTCTTATGAGTTCTTGGTACTTGAAGAAGTGTGAAATTGTTGAATTTATCCTATCACTATTACGTTACTTGAAGATACAGATTCAAAATAACTTGTTTATTCGTGTTATATTAGTTATAATTAGTTAACTAATTTGATTTTTACAATCAAAATATTCTAAATTTGAAAATTTATAAAAAAAAATTATTTCTATTTTCTAGAATTTCCAATATTTAATTCTATTAATCTAAAAAAATAGGGTTAAATAGATTACTATGTACCGACCGAACCAATGATTATTCATGATTCCATAATTGAATCAATTACATATGGGTTCCAAACCGAAGGAATGTTATGGTAAAACTTCGTTTAAAACGATGTGGTAGAAAGCAACGTGCGACTTGAAGGACATGATCAGCTGTGGAGTCTTACATCCACCATTTTTTTATATATTATATAGGAATGAAAGTGCTCTTGGCTCGACATCATTTGTTCTGTTCCGCTGGAACCCTCTTTTTTTGGGGGGGGGGTGATGTAATATAGTACAGGATGGAGCTCGAGTAGAAAGATTTTTTTTCAGGGGCAATAATCTAGGGTTAGTATCAATCAATAAATTGGAACAACTTCGTAAGTATATTTTCGATACATAAACCGAAAAGGTCCTATTCGAGAAAATTTCCAATTCAAAAGGAAGGTGTATTACGCAGGAATCAACCATTCGTATGATTCTTTGACAGAAAGAAATCACAAAAAATGATATGTTGCTGCCGTTTTGAAAGGATTTAAAGATCACCGAAGTAATGTCTAAACCCAATGATTCAAGGCAAAGATCCTGGAACAAGTAAATACCTTTTTCAATTGTCTTAACAACTAGATCAGAATGAAGAATCAAAATAGATTCTAAAGGAGACAGACAATAAAAGGGTTAGAGACCACTCAATAAATGAAATATCTAAAAGGGTTCTCTTTTGAGTTATTTCAGAGTTATCCAACTTGAGTTATGAGGGTGCAAATACGACTAATTTTATTTTTTGTTGGGTAAGAATAAGAAAAAAAAAAAAGTACTTAAATCAATAGTCTAATTAATTTGATGATTTTATGGATATATTTGATATTGTAATTCGATACATAGACATAATTTCTAATTTTCTCGAGCCGTACGAGGGGAAAACTTCTTATACGTTTCTAGGGGGGGGTATTGTTCATCTATCCCAATGAGCCATTTATCGAATCGTTGCAATTGATGTTCGATCCCGACGAGAGGGAAGAGATCTTCGGAAAGTGGGTTTTTATGATCCGATAAAGAATCAAATCTATTTAAATGTTCCTGCTATTCTAGATTTCCTTGAAAAAGGCGCTCAACCTACAGGAACTGTTCATGATATTTCAAAAAAGGCGGGGGTTTTTACGGAACTTCGCCTTAATCAACAAACAAAATTCAATTAATGAAATAAAATAGAAAAAAGAAGGTGTGGATGACTTGTATATAGCTTTGTATAACCCTTTCTTTGCTAGTTCCTCTTTTGTTCTATTCATATCATACTTCCGTTTAGTATTGTTACTTTTAGTATTGTTACTATAGAATGGTGTCGTTTATTTATAACGACAAAAAATGGATTTCTATTTTATTGATATAATAATGGATATAATAATGGATCCAATAATATTAAATAGAAATCAAATAGTATAGAAAAAGATCAAGTGAATAAATAAGAAATGACGTAGAAGTAATTGGGTCTATAGACATAAAAATTTGCATTACCGTCAATGGGGTGATTTTCGTTGGAACTCTATGAACAAAAAAAAAACAAAGGACTAAACCTGTTTATTTTAGTTATTGAATAAACCTCATTTTTTTCTACTTCTCCCCCGTCTTCCTTAATTTAGTCTTCCACCTATATTATATATTTATATATAGTGCCAATCCAACACAAGTCCTTAGTTTTTTTATTTCAATTAAAATAATTTGAATTTGATTAATTTTAATTGATTGAAATCAGAATTGTTAGTTCGATTTAGAATTTGTTTTATCTTTTGTATGCTTTTATCAATATTCATATTGACAACAGTGTATCAAATAAATATAATCCGATCGTGGATAAATGGATCCATTTATCCCTGTTCCATATATTTAATTTAATTCAAATAATGGGTTCTTGGATTTTCTGTCATACAAGAAGTCTTTTTTGATTAAGATTAAAATCAATAAAACTCGATATATACTAATTAATGGATAATATAAGAGACAATAGGCGGTCTATAAATATTTGAAAATCTTTGACTTTATCCCTATTTTATCTTTTATCTGAGAATTTTTTGTATTTTCGTCGGATTTGTTCATTTTTATTATGTTCAGAGTGGGTTAGAATTTTTTTTTCATTTTTTTTTTTTTTTTAATGGTTTGATTGCGTTGTGCCATTCAATTTCGTTATTTATTGGGATTCTGATTGTATCTACACATTCTAATTAGTTTTTGGGGGTTGCTAACTCAACGGTAGAGTACTCGGCTTTTAAGTGCGGCTAGCATCTTTTACACATTTGTATGAAGCAACAGATTCGTCCATACCATCGGTAGAGTTTGTAAGACCACGACTGATCCTGAAAGGAATGAATGGAAAAAGCAGCATGTCGTAGCAATGGATAATTCTGAGAATATTTCATTCTTACTGAATAGGTCCCCAATCTTATTTCAATTGTTTAAATTCGTGGTGTCTAACAATTTTTTAAAAAGAATCTTTTGGGGGGTCGAGTGAATAAATGGGTAGAGCCTTACTATAAGGTTCCAATTATAGGGAAATAAAAAGTAACGAGCTTCTGTTCTTCATTTTTGAATGATTACCCCATCTAATTAGACGTTAAAAATATATTAGTGCTTAATGCGGGAAAGGCTTTTCTGATGAGTGGATTAGAAATTTCTTATGAGTCCTAACTATTAGCTATTCCCCTTTATGGGGTAGAGATAAATGTGTAGAAGAAGGCAGTATATTGATAAAGAGATTTTCTTTTTCAAAATCAAAAGAGCGATTGGATTGAAAAAATAAAGGACTTCTAACTATCTTGTTATCCTATAAATGAACATAAGGGGCTAGAGAGTCCGTTGATGAGTTTGACTTGTTTCCGAGGTATCTAGTTTTTTCTTACTATAAATACCTTGTTTTGACTGTATCGTACTATGTATCATTTGATAACCCAATAAATTACCTATTTCTTTTCTGGTTCAAATCGAATTTTAAATGGAAGAATTTCAAGGATATTTAGAATTAGATAGATCTCAGCAACATGACTTCCTATACCCACTTATCTTTCGGGAGTATATTTATGCACTTGCTCATGATCGTGGTTTAAATAGATCCGTTTTGTTGGATAATGTAGGTTATGACAAGAAATCTAGTTTACTAATTATAAAACGTTTAATTAGTCGAATGTATCAACAGAATCATTTTATTATTTCCGTTAATGATTCTAATCAAAATCGATTTTTGGGGTACAACAAAAATTTGTATTCTCAAATGATATCGGAGGGATTTGCAGTCATTGTGGAAATTCCGTTTTCCCTAAGATTAGTATCTTCCTTAGAGGAGACAGAAATCGTAAAATCTTATAATTTACGATCAATTCATTCAATATTTCCTTTTTTCGAGGACAAATTCCCACATTTAAATTATGCATCAGATGTACTAATACCCTACCCCATTCATCTGGAAATCTTGGTTCAAAACCTTCGCTACTGCGTGAAAGATCCCTCTTCTTTGCATTTATTACGGCTCTTTCTTCACGAGTATTATAATTGGAATAGTCTTATTACTCCAAAAAAATCTATTTTTGCAAAAAGTAATCCAAGATTATTCTTGCTCCTATATAATTCTTATGTATGTGAATACGAATCCATTTTACTTTTTCTCCGTAACCAATCTAATCATTTACTATTAACCTCTTCTGGGATCTTTTTTGAGCGAATATTTTTTTATGAAAAAATAAAATATCCTGTTGAAGAAGTCTTTGCTAACGATTTTCCGGCCACCTTATGGTTCTTCAAGGATCCTTTTATGCAGTATGTTAGATATCGAGGAAAATCTATTCTGGCATCAAAAGAGACTCCTCTTCTGATGAATAAGTGGAAATATTATCTTGTCAATTTTTGGCAATGTCATTTTTATGTATGGTCTCAACCAGGAAGAATCCATATAAACCAATTATCCAAGCATTCCCTTGATTTT